AATTTCGTTTCCACCGAGCTGAAACAATATGCGATGCGGATGGTTCTAGTAAACCAAAACCACTCTCTTCCAGCTTGTTTGGCTTCAATTTCCCTTTTACAACACCAAAATAGAAGATCTAGTTACGATTGGAACTAAACTTTTGTATCTTCATCCATGGATCCTTAGTCATACTTATTCAATTGGAAGACTGGATCCAGTTCAAAAAAATTATGTTTCACGACTACATAATCCATTTTTATTTATTAAAAATAAAAATGAATTTCTAATAGGACTTTGGATACAAATCGTGAGAATGTATGTTCTTCCTCAAATATGCTATTGAGAGGTAAAGGATTAAACCTTTTTAAGAAATAAAGTTTTTGATCGGAGTATGAAAAAAACGGAGATACCCCTTCCCTTAACTATTTAAGTTTTTAATAGAACGAATCACACTTTTACCACTAAACTATACCCGCTACATATACATTATTGTATATAAATGGACTATTTGTCGAACAAAGGAGTGAGACGCAATCAAGATAGGATCAAAATTATGGTGTTGACGCATATTTAGTCCTGTCAGCCAGGGACTTAAAAGAGTAAAGGGCACAATTAAAATTTTCGAATTTTTTAAATAACATACATAAATTTCAATAAGACTATATACTATATATATATCCTTGTTTTGTTGGATTGCTAGTATTTTCGGATTGAAGGGGTCATTGAAGTTAGACAAAAAGAGGTACTGGCCTGGCCGGTACTTAACTAAGACCCGGCCTGGGCCGGGGGAATAAATCTTTCGTACAAAATCAAAGAAGTAAGGTATTCTTTCTATTGTATTGTAGATACTTGTTTCGAATCATTATCTAAATGTGATTCCTAATCAAATTCGTTCTTTATTTACTCTGAACTTACTTATTTTATATTAATGAAAAATAGGAAATTCCTAATATAAAAAAATTTTATAATTGCATTTTACATTTTATTTAATTATAAAATAATAATATATAATATAATTTATAATATAATATTAATATAATATAATATTAATATATATGTAATAGTAATATATATTAATTAGTAATATATATTAATTCATAATATATGATATGAAATATGAAAATAAAATAAAGAAAATATTGAATTTTCCGTAATTTCTTTAATTTAAATTATTTCGATTTTCTTTTCCATTTGGAGTTTGGAGAGATGGCTGAGTGGACTAAAGCGTCGGATTGCTAATCCGTTGTACGAATTATTCGTACCGAGGGTTCGAATCCCTCTTTCTCCGCTCGCTCTGATTACTCGACCCGCTTGATACTTTCGATTTCGAACTTTCAAAATAAATTTCAATTCCTTGAATTTATCATAGGTAAATTTATAGAATAGATAAAATAATATAGAATAGATAAAATAATAAGAAAAGTTTAGAAAAAAAAATTATTCCTCACGTCCAGGATTACGTCCTGGATCATTAGATAAGAATCCGAAGATGAAGAGAGAAACAAAGAATATCACTACTGTGTAAACAAAGAGTTTAAGACTAAGCATTACACAACCTCCAAAATAATCTTATTTTCGAAAAAGGGAATAGATTACCTATTTTTTCTTTTCAACACATCTACTATTTTGTTTAATTTGTTTGTTTAATTTTACACGACCCCCTGCAAAAAAATTCAATTTTGGAAAAGAAAGTCATTTTTACGAATTTCTTTGTATTGTATGTAATAAGATTTTTCTTTCTTACTTACAAAAAACTTCTTGTCATATCGACAATTAGGTATTGTACGGGACCTAGACCCAGTAAACTCTTTGCTCACTGAAAGGTGAGAACGAGTAAATAAGTTGATCCAAATTCATCTTTGCGGTTATTTAATATTAATATACAATAATTGAAATTTTTGAATCGAGGGTTTATAATAATAATGTAATACTTAGTCGATCTTATTCATTTTTAGAATTTTATTATCGATTGAATAAATCATGAATCGATTTGGATTTGGCAAAATGAGTCTATTTGGCAAAGTATTAAAAATTTTATCGAAAACTTACAGCAGCTTGCCAAACAAAGGCTAATAGAAAAAAGAAAAGAGGTATAACAGGCATAACATCTACGATTGGATTGAAAACCGCATAAGCTTCGGGCAATTTGGCAAAGAAAAAACTGTTCGAATAAAGGACAGAATTAAGACAGATACAGATTAAGCTAAAGATATTAAGCATAACAAACATTTCGTTCTTGTGTATTAGATAATTTTATTTTGATTGAATTATTTTTATAAGGGAAAAATGAAAAAGAAAGGAATTCTACTTTCATACATTATCTTAATTGAATTCTACGTAATGATCAATGAATTTTTTACATTATCATTATATATATAATTTATATGTATTAAATCCTAGCAACAAAAATATGCTACATATGTATTTCATATGTATTTATTTTTCATATGTATTTATTATGTATTATGTAATGTACTTTTTTGGGTATTTTTTTTGGGGGGGGGGTTGACCAATAACTAATAAGACTAGTAGTCTTTACTAGTGCCAAAGGATAAAAATGGGGCGTGGCCAAGCGGTAAGGCAGCGGGTTTTGGTCCCGTTACTCGGAGGTTCGAATCCTTCCGTCCCAGATCCTATCTATCAGAAACAGAAGATAGGATCACACTGTATCCCACATAAAAATCCCACATAAAACAAAAAATCTTTAAGAGAACAAAAAGTTGTTCTGAATTTTTAGAATGTATTTTTTTTTTTTCATTTTTAATTAAAATTATTTTAATGTATTTTTTTTTTCATTTTTAATTAAAATTATTTTTTGGTTTATCATTCACATTCAGAATATGCTCGTACTATGTTATATTCATTTTTAAGTTAGTTACCCATTTAACTAAATTGAATATAACATATTCATCAAATGTGAATTATCACATAATGTATTCTGAATTGCAGCGTGAAACAAAGGCATCCCTCTTCCCTTCCACACAACGCCTAAAGTAAAAAATCGGTATCCCAATTTTTCTATGTGGAGATGATACTAAAGAGTAGCGAGTTTTTGTTACTAATTTCATCAGTTTCATCATCAGTCTTAGAAAACCTCTAAAGTTGTGGTATGGTAACAAAATAGGAGAATTGTCGGAATTCCATTTCTTTCTATCTTATATCTTAGATTCCTCAAATAAAAATTATTGGAAATATATGTTTGTAAATCCATGTAATGTAAAGTAAGGATTGGGGGAAATTAGTATATTTCATATACTTGTACTTGAATTTTTTTATGAAATTGATGGAAAAATTGTCGAACCTGAAGTAAAACAAAATACAAAAAAATCCATATACCATATAACCATAAAAAATCCATATGATCATATCATATAAAATAAACAAGGTAAAGTCCTATACTCATATATTCATATATATAATATTATATAATTGTAATTATATAATTGTAAATAATTGTAATATGTTTAATAATATTTTGTTTTATTTAATATTATTAATATTAAATATTTTTTTTTATGAACTCTTGGTTGGTACTTGAAAAAGTATGATAAATCAATGGTTTCTATAAATTTACGACCTTTTGTTTTGGGGTCGTTGGACGAGTTTATTTGATTAATAATGGATTTTGCTCCAGTTTTTTAAACTAAACATATTAAATTAAAATTAAGAAATTTTAGTTTTATAGTTTGTTATATTATATAAATATGTATCCTTCATGATTGACCATCCTGAACAATCTGTTGGAGATGTAAATGAGTCTTTAGCAAACGTTTTTTTTTATAAATATGTTTTATTCATATGATAGAATATCGAGGTAAATAAATTTGATCCTTACTGAACTTTATCCTTATCCCAGATTCGCAAAAAGTATATAGATTTCTATCTATAGGTAGAAACTATCCACAGGTAGAAAGTATGGACTATTATATACTGCTTGTTGAGCCAATGACTATTCATGATTACACATATTAAATGAAATATATTTAAAAATATATTTAAGGTTAAATATATTTCATCGTGGTTTGAAATTCAATTGAATTTTATTTTTTTTATATTAGAGGAATGTTATGGTAAAACTTCGTTTGAAACGATGTGGTAGAAAGCAACGTGCGACTTGAAGGACATGATCGGCTGTGGATTTTTACATCCACCATTTTCCATAAAAATGAAGTTTCCATAAAAATGAAGATGCTCTTGTCTCGACATAATTTGTTCTGTTCCATTAGGAATCTAATTTGTCTTAGATTGATAGTACGTGATGGAGCTCGAGTAGAAAAGATTGATTTATTTATCAAGGGGAAGAATCTAGGGTTAGTGCTAATCAATCAATAAGTTAGACCAACTTTGTAAATATATCCTCAATATCAATATAAAAAAAATCGAAAGGTTTAAACTTGAAACAAGTTAAAAAAAAAAGTTTTTTTTCGATAAAAAGAAAGGTGTATCCTAGGAAATCAATTCTTCGTATTCTATTTCTATGGGTATTCCATTTATATAGAAGAAAATAACAAAAAACAAAAGGTATGTTGCTGCCCTTTTGAAAAGGAGTAAGGATCACCGAAGTAATGTCTAAATCCAATGATTTTACAAAGGAAAGATAAAGGATTCCGGAACAAGGAAACACTATTTTCAATTGTCTCAAGAAAGGGATCAGAATAATTGACTCGGGATGAGACAAACAAAAGAGGTTAGAGACGGCTCAATAAATGTTTAAGGATTCCCCTGGGACTATGTCAGAATTACCCAACTTGAGTTATGAGTACGAATGAAAATTTTTTTTCTCGAGTTCGAGCCGTATGAGGATAAAACCTCTTATACGTTTCTGGGGGAGATTGTTTATGTGCATCTATCCCAATGAGCCATCTATCGAATCGTTGCAATTGATGTTCGATCCCGACGAGAAGGGAGAGATCTTCGAAAAGTGGGTTTTTATGATCCGATAAATAATCAAACTTATTCAAACGTTCCTGCTATTCTATATTTCCTTGAAAAAGGTGCTCGACTAACAGGAACTGTTTCTGACATTTTTAGGAAAGCAGATTTATTTAAAGAAAAAATTTCGAGTTAGTTTTAGTTAAAGTTAATTAGTTAAAATGAAAAGTTAATTAAAAGAAAAAAGACCAAAATAAAGAAAAAAAAGGGGGGGGGAGGAATAAATATATATATAGTGTAATTATTTACATTTACCTACAATTTATTATCTATAATTTGTCCTTTTCCTGTTATAGGAATCCAGCAACAAACAAGGAATTAATCTTGTTTATCCTTTATTGATTGAATAAACCTGGCTGTCTTTATCTCTTCCTTATTGTCTTTATCTCTTCCTTATTTTATAAAAATTTCTGATTTATTTATATTTTTTTTGTTTTGTTTGTGCCAATCCAACAAAAATCTTTATTTGATTTACTTCAGTTTTTTATTCGTTTTATCACCATTCTAGTCATATTTATATTGACAATGTTATATTGAACAAATATAATTGATCGTAGATAAAGAAATCTCTTTATCCTGACCCTATCCTATATTGTATTATTGGATTTGGTTTTCAATTCACTTCAGTCAAATGACGGGTTTGTATTACCGGGTTTACTGTCATAGAAGATGTTTTTTTTTTTTTCCTTAACTCGGGTTAAATAAAAAAATGTATAAATAAACGGTCGGTCCGTCGGAATTTTGGCATTTCTATTAGGAATTTGGTGCTTTTTACTATGATCTATACATTTTTTTTCTAATTGATCAATAAATCAACAAGAAAGATTTGTTCTTAGTTCAATGTTTTGATAGGGTCGCACAGTCTAATTCAATTGGTTTTTTATTTCGATCGTATCTACATATCCAACTTTTATTTTGAAGGGTTGGGTTGCTAACTCAACGGTAGAGTACTCGGCTTTTAAGTGCGACTATGATCTTTTACACATTTTGATGAAGCAATAAATTCGTCCAGACTTTTGGTAGAGTCTATAAGACCACGACTGATCCTCAAAGGTAATGAATGGAAAAAGCAGCATGTCGTAATACGTAATATAATAAAATAATAGATTTATTATTTTATTTTCATTGAAAAAATTTCAAATTAAAATGAAAGTGAAATTAAGAATTTCTCCTTACTCAATTCTTACAATTTTTTTTGGTAGGGAAGTGGACAAAACAAATTAAAATTTATAGTTATAGTTTGGTCTAGTGAATAAATGGATAGAGCTTCATGGCTCCAATTCCAATTCTGATAAACCAAAAAGCAACGAGCTTATGTTCTTAATTTGAATTAAATGATTACCCGATCTAGTTAGACGTTAAAAATGGATTAGTGCCTGGTACGGGAAAGGATGGGGTCTCCCGTGAGGAGACCATTAATTCTTTTTTTTTTATGAATCCTAAATATTGATTATTATGGGTTAGAGACGAATGTGTAAAAGAAACAGTATACTGATAAAGATAATTAATTCCAAAATCAAAAGAGCAATCAGGTTGCAAAAATAAAGGGTCATTATCCTCTTGTAATTATAACGAAGATAAACCATTTTTGATAGAAAAAGGGGAGTAAAAAAACCTATACAGGTTTATTATTATTATTGTATATATACATAATCTTCTTTATTATACATAATACTCTGTTTTGACCATATTGCACTATGTATCAGTTATTTTATAACTCAAGAAGTTCCTTCTACCTCTGCTTCACGTGGAAATATAAATGGAAGAATTACAAGGATATTTAGAAGAAGATAGATCTCGGCAGTTTCTATATCCACTTCTCTTTCAAGAATATATTTACGTATTTGCTTATGATCATGGGTTAAATAGTTCAATTTTTTATGAACCCCAAAACTCCTTGGGTTATGACAATAAATTTAGTTCAGTACTTGTGAAACGTTTAATTATTCGAATGTATCAAAAAAATTATTTGATTTATTCGGTTAATGATATTTACCAAAATATATTTGTTGGGCATAACAATTATTTTTATTTTCATTTTTTTTCTCAGATTCTATCTGAGGGTTTTGCAGTCATTGTAGAAACTCCATTTTCGCTGCAGTTAATATCTTCCCTTGAAGAAAAAGAAATACCAAAATCTCACAATTTACAATCTAGTCATTCAATATTTCCTTTTTTAGAGGATAAATTATTGCATTTAAATTATCTGTCCGATATACTAATACCCTATCCCGTCCATATGGAAATCTTGGTCCAAATGCTTCAATCCTGGATCCAGGATGTTCTCTCTTTACATTTATTGCAGTTCCTTCTCCACGAATATTATAATTGGAATAGTCTCATTATTCCGAAAAAATCTATTTACGTATTTTCAAAAGAAAATAAAAGATTATTTTGGTTCTTATATAATTTATATATATATGAATACGAATTTCTATTAGTGTTTCCTTGTAAACAATCCTCTTTTTTACGATTAATATCTTCTGGAGTCCTTCTTGAGCGAATACATTTTTATGTAAAAATAGAACATCTTGGAGTGTGCCGAATTTTTTGTCAGAAGACTCTATGGATTTTCAAGGATCCTTT